GGTAAATATGCTCTTCAGGCACTTGAACCTGCTTGGATCACATCTAGACAAATCGAAGCAGGTCGACGAGCAATGACACGAAATGCACGCCGTGGTGGAAAAATATGGGTCCGTATATTTCCAGACAAACCAGTTACAGTAAGACCTGCTGAAACACGTATGGGTTCGGGGAAAGGATCCCCTGAATATTGGGTAGCTGTTGTTAAACCGGGGCGAATACTATATGAAATGGGTGGAGTAACCGAAAATATAGCTAGAAGGGCTATTTTAATAGCAGCATCTAAAATGCCTATACGAACTCAATTTATTATTTCGGGATAAAAATGTAGAACCGACAGAGATGAATCTTAGGGATAAAACAAAAACGCAGGTTTCTTTTTTTGGACAAACAATATTTCTTTTATTTTCTTCATCCTTTGCATTGGAAGAATAAACAAAAAATTTGATATGATTCAACCTCAGACCCATTTAAATGTAGCGGATAACAGCGGGGCTCGAGAATTGATGTGTATTCGAATCATAGGAGCTAGTAATCGTCGATATGCTCATATTGGTGACGTTATTGTTGCTGTGATTAAAGAAGCAGTACCTAATATGCCCCTAGAAAAATCAGAAGTAGTGAGAGCTGTAATTGTTCGTACCTGTAAAGAACTAAAACGTGACAGCGGTATGATAATACGATATGATGACAATGCTGCAGTTGTGATTGATCAAGAAGGAAATCCAAAAGGAACTCGAATTTTTGGGGCAATCCCCCGTGAATTGAGAAAATTGAATTTTACTAAAATAGTTTCATTAGCTCCCGAGGTATTATAAAATAAAATGAGATCGTGATATCTTTGGGGTATTTGAAAGAAATAGATTAAGAACTAGATTAATTCGTAGATTGTGTCTCACGCATATACCTTGCAAAATTCCTATTCATAAATCAATAAAAAAAAAAGAAAAACATGTTGATTATATCCAATTTTGAGACACCAATAATTTTAGTTCATCATGGGTAGAGACACTATTGCTGAGATAATAACCTCTATACGAAATGCTGATATGGATAGAAAAAGAGTTGTTCGCATAGCATCTACTAATATTACCGAAAATATTGTTAAAATACTTTTCCGAGAGGGTTTTATCGAAAACGTCAGAAAACATCGAGAAAAAAACAAATATTTTTTGGTTTTAACCCTTCGACATAGAAGGAATGGGAAAAGACCCTATAGAAATTTTTTAAATTTAAAACGGATCAGTAGACCCGGTTTACGAATCTATTCTAACTCTCAACGAATTCCTAGAATTTTAGGTGGGATGGGAATTGTAATTCTTTCTACTTCTCGGGGTATAATGACAGACCGGGAGGCTCGACTAGAACGAATCGGTGGAGAAATTTTGTGTTATATATGGTAATCCATTTAATATCCAAATGGGATCCGAAACCTCTTCCTATTTGTAAAAAAAAAAAGAAAGGGGGTGAGTTGTCTAATATCGTCTTTCCTCCATTAATTGATACTTCAGGGGGGCTTTACCTGAAATGAAAGAACAAAAATGGATTCATGAAGGTTTAATTACTGAATCGCTTCCCAATGGCATGTTCCGAGTTCGGTTAGATAATGAAGATCTGATTCTAGGTTACGTTTCAGGAAAGATCCGACGTAGTTTTATACGGATACTGCCAGGAGATAAAGTCAAAATTGAAGTAAGTCGTTATGATTCAACCAGAGGACGTATAATTTATCGACTCCGAAACAAGGATTCGAAAGATTAGGTCATTTTTATTCGATACGATTCGAGATGCAAAATTTCAAGAAACTTATTTTCTACCAAAAAAGAATTAAGATAAGGAATGACAAATATGAAAATAAGAGCTTCCGTTCGAAAAATTTGTGAAAAATGTCGACTAATCCGTAGGCGGGGGCGCATTATAGTAATTTGTTCCAACCCGAGACATAAACAAAGACAAGGATAATCAGACCCGCTAAAGGGCTCAATGTACAAATAAGAAATCTGTTTTGACATAAAATGGATATATCCATATATTTCTGACTCATATTTATGAGATGATACAATATGGCAAAAGCTATACCGAGAACTGGTTCACGTAGGAATGTACGTATTGGTTCACGTAAGAGTGCACGTAGAATACCAAAGGGAGTTATTCATGTTCAAGCAAGTTTCAATAATACCATAGTCACAGTTACAGATGTGCGGGGGCGGGTGGTTTCCTGGTCCTCGGCCGGTACTTGTGGATTCAAGGGTACGAGAAGAGGGACACCCTTTGCCGCTCAAACTGCTGCAGCAAATGCTATTCGTACAGTAGTTGATCAAGGTATGCAACGAGCAGAAGTCATGATAAAAGGTCCCGGTCTCGGAAGAGACGCAGCATTACGAGCTATTCGTAGAAGTGGTATACTATTAACTTTCGTACGGGATGTAACCCCTATGCCACATAATGGCTGTAGACCTCCGAAAAAAAGACGTGTGTAGAAAGTGAAGAAATTTCAATAGA